AACAAATAACTATAGAAGTAATAACCAACTCATCACTTCGTATTATCTGGATCCAAAGAACCAGTCAAGATATGATATATTGTTCATATTGTTGTAGCAACTGAAATCTTTTTTATTATTTATTAAAAAATCTGCTTCTAAATTGTTAATAATAAAAAAAAGAAAGGGTATGGATAAATGGAAGGATGAGAGGAAGAAAGAAAATATTGATGATATATAATTCCAATATGTAAGGTCTATGAGTCATCTCATAAAAAATCTGTGTAATAAAGCATCAATACGGATTCATCATTAAATGGATCTGCTCATCGAACAAAAAATAAAGAGCTTCGAGCCAATAAAGACTAAGAATATTGACTCAAGAACTAATAGCTCCATTGTAGAATTCAGACCTAACCATTAAATAAGAAGCGATGGGAACGACGGAACCTGTGAATTCAAAAGATTCTATGAAAATGAATTTGAATGATTCATTGATCGGGATGGCGGAACCGACCAGAGACCAATTCATCTATTCGGAAAAGTTATGAACGAATGATAGAACTGAAATAGAAATGGAAAGAGTAAATATTCGCCCGCGAAAACTTTATTTTCTTGGATTGCTAAATTTGGGTCAATCCAATACGATAAAGAGTAAAACAAAAAAAAGATTCCTTTTAACATTCTAATATCGATAAATAGAAGAAAAAATAGTTTAGTTATAGTTATTAATATTAATAGTTATTAATATATATATTATATTTAATTTCATTATTATTATTATATATATCTATACAAACAAAATAGACAAATCAAGATATACAAATTAATAAGATTTGATCTAGATTAAATGAAATCCATGATTCAGTTATTAAAATTAAATATAAATACATCTATGCATAATATTATATCTGAATAGAATTCAAATTGAACTCAAAATCTTTAATTTGAATTTATTTTATTCGCGAGGAGCTGGATGAGAAGAAACTCTCACGTCCGGTTCTGTAGTAGAGATGGAATTCAAAACAAACCATCAACTATAACCCCAAAAGAACCAGATTCCGTAAACAACATAGAGGAAGAATGAAGGGAATATCTTATCGAGGTAATACTATTTGTTTTGGTAAATACGCTCTTCAGGCACTTGAACCCGCTTGGATCACATCTAGACAAATAGAAGCAGGTCGACGAGCAATGACACGAAATGCACGTCGCGGTGGAAAAATATGGGTTCGTATATTTCCAGATAAACCGGTTACAGTAAGACCCGCAGAAACACGTATGGGTTCAGGTAAAGGCTCTCCCGAATATTGGGTAGCGGTTGTTAAACCAGGTCGAATCCTTTATGAAATGGGTGGAGTAACAGAAACTATAGCCAGAAGGGCTATTTCAATAGCAGCGTCCAAAATGCCTATACGAGCTCAATTTATCATTTTGGGATAAAAAAGAAATAGGCCTTACTTAAAAAATTTAAAATAGTGGGTACAGGTTTCTTTTTTTGGACAAATAATATTTCTTTTTTTCTTCGACCTTTGTATTGTAAAAAACAGATAAAAAAATGATATGATTCAACCTCAAACCCATTTGAATGTAGCAGATAACAGCGGGGCTCGAGAATTGATGTGTATTCGAATCATAGGAGCTAGCAATCGTCGATATGCTCATATTGGTGACGTTATTGTTGCTGTGATCAAAGACGCAGTTCCAAACATGCCTCTAGAAAGATCAGAAGTGGTCAGAGCTGTAATTGTCCGTACTTGTAAAGAACTTAAACGTGACAACGGTATGATAATACGATATGATGACAATGCTGCAGTTGTGATTGATCAAGAAGGAAATCCAAAAGGAACTCGAGTTTTTGGTGCGATTGCCCGAGAATTGAGACAGTTCAATTTTACTAAAATAGTTTCATTAGCTCCCGAGGTATTATAAAATAAGACCACGATATGGTTATAGTAGGGTATTTAAAAGAAATAGATTCAGATTCATTTAGTAGATTTTCTCTCACGTATATACCTTTCAAAATTAATATTTATAAACAAACACGTAAAAAAAAAAAAAAAAGAAAAACATGTTGATTATATCGAAATTTGGAGGCACCAATAATTTTAATTAATCATGAGTAGTGATACTATTGCTGACATAATAACTTCTATACGAAATGCCGATATGTATAGAAAAAGCGTGGTTCGAGTAGCATCTACTAATATCAGCCAAAGTATTGTGAAAATACTTTTACGAGAGGGTTTTCTCGAAAATGTGAGAAAACATCGAGAGAACAACAAATATTTTTTGGTTTTAACCCTACGACATAGAAGGAATAGGAAAAGGACTTATAGAAATCTTTTAAATTTAAAACGGATAAGTCGGCCGGGTCTACGAATCTATTCTAACTATCAAAGAATTCCTAGAATTTTAGGTGGGATGGGGGTTGTAATTCTTTCTACTTCTCGAGGTATAATGACAGACCGAGAGGCTCGACTAGAAAGAATAGGCGGAGAAATTTTGTGTTATATATGGTAATCTTTCTAATATCCGATATGAAACTTCTTTTTTGTGAAAAAGAAAAGAGAAGGGGTGGGTTCTCTAATAGGGTTCTTCCTCCACTAGTTGATACTTCAAGGGGGTTTTACCTGGAATGAAAGAACAAAAATGGATTCATGAAGGTTTAATTACTGAATCGCTTCCCAACGGTATGTTCCGGGTTCGTTTAGATAATGAAGATATGATTCTAGGTTATGTTTCAGGAAAGATCCGACGTAGTTTTATACGGATACTGCCAGGAGATAGAGTAAAAATTGAAGTAAGTCGTTATGATTCAACCAGAGGTCGTATAATTTATCGACTCCGCAACAAAGATTCGAAAGATTAGGTGTTTTTTAACTTCACCGTTTCTTTCGTAGGAATACGATTCGAAATCGAAAATTTCAAGAAACTTATTTTCTTCCAAAAAGTGGATTCAAAATTAAAGTAAGGAGTGGCAAATATGAAAATAAGAGCTTCCGTTCGTAAAATTTGTGAAAAATGTCGACTAATCCGTCGTCGGGGACGAATTATAGTAATTTGTTCCAACCCAAGACATAAACAAAGACAAGGATAATCAAACTCGTTAAAGACCTGATATACAAATAGGGAATCTGTTTTGACATGAAATGGATATATCCATATATCTCTGACTCAAATTTATGAGATCATAAAATATGGCAAAAGCTATACCGAAAAAGGGTTCACGTGGACGTATTGGTTCACGTAAGAGTACACGTAAAATACCAAAGGGGGTTATTCATATTCAAGCAAGTTTCAATAATACCATTGTGACTGTTACAGATGTACGCGGGCGGGTGGTTTCTTGGTCCTCTGCCGGTACTTGTGGCTTCGGAGGTACAAGAAGAGGGACGCCGTTTGCTGCTCAAACCGCAGCGGCAAATGCTATTCGTGCAGTAGTAGATCAAGGTATGCAACGAGCAGAAGTCATGATTAAAGGTCCAGGTCTCGGAAGAGACGCAGCATTACGAGCTATTCGCAGAAGTGGTATACTATTAACTTTCGTACGGGATGTAACCCCTATGCCACATAATGGCTGTAGACCCCCGAAAAAAAGACGTGTGTAGAAATAAAAAAGGAAGATATTTCAATAGTAAGAGAAACAAGAGAAATAAATGATTCAATGATCTGATCAAATAATATTATTATGGTTCGAGAGAAAATAACAGTATCTACTCGGACACTACAGTGGAAGTGTGTTGAATCAGCAGCAGACAGTAAGCGTCTTTTTTATGGGCGCTTTATTCTGTCTCCGCTTATGAAAGGTCAAGCAGACACAATAGGCATTGCGATGCGAAGGGCTTTGCTTGGAGAAATCGAAGGAACATGTATCACACGCGCAAAATCTGAGAAAATATCACACGAATATTCTATGATAACGGGTATTCAAGAATCAGTACATGAAATTTTAATGAATTTGAAAGAAATCGTATTGAGAAGTAATCTCTATGGAACTTGTGAGGCGTCTATTTGTGTCAGAGGCCCTGGATATGTAACTGCTCAAGATATCATCTTACCGCCTTATGTAGAAATCGTCGATAATACACAGCATATAGCTAGCTTGACAGAACCCATTGAGTTGGTTATTGGATTACAAATAGAGAAGAATCGCGGATATCTTATAAAAGCGCCAAATACCTTTCAAGATGGAAGTTATCCTATAGATCCTGTATTCATGCCTGTTCGAAATGCGAATCATAGTATTCATTCTTATGAAAATGGTAACAAAGAAATACTATTTCTCGAAATATGGACAAATGGAAGTTTAACTCCTAAAGAAGCACTTCACGAAGCCTCCCGGAATTTGATTGATTTATTGATTCCCTTTTTACATACCAAAGAAGAAAATCTAAATTTAGAGGACAATCAACACATGTTTCCTTTACCCCCTTTTACCTTTTATGATAAATTGGCTAAACTAACAAAAAATAAAAAAAAAATGGCGTTGAAATCGATTTTTATTGACCAATCAGAATTGCCTCCCAGGATCTATAATTGTCTCAAAAGGTCCAATATATATACATTGTTGGACCTTTTGAATAACAGCCAAGAAGATCTTATGAAAATGGAGCATTTTCGCATAGAAGATGTCAAACAAATTTTAGGGATTCTAGAAAAAAATTTCGTAATTGATTTACCGAAAAATGAGTTTTAAATCCATTGGATTTTTTTCATGTTTTTTTTAGAAAAAGGCCAAATAAAGGGTTTTGAATATTTAGGACAATTCATATATATATTCGGAATCAGCATAGATTCATAATTTAATTGAATAGATGTATCTAGGGAGAATTCACTTTGAAGCGACTGTTCCCTAGATACATACGTCGTGATATTTTATTTCACAATTGAATCAATCAATTTAAAAAAGACCTAAAGTTAGGGATTTATCAATAGGTAATGTTGCACCAATACCCAACCAAAGGGCCACTGCGGTACCAATCAAAAATACGGTTGTCGCTACTGGACGACGAAACGGA